CAGTAGAACTATTGACCGAAGAGCCTGACTACCAGAGCTAGTAAGCTAGCGGAAGAGCTCAGCTCCTACTATAAGCTGATGAAGAGCTACTATCACCAAGAGAGGGCGAAGAAACTCATTAATTCATTGATGAGGGCTCCCCATTCTCTTTCTAAATCTGCAGTCCAATCCTTCCTAATTTCGAAACTCATCCTTAAGTTACCAGGGGCAAGGTGGATATGAATCAAGAGAATAAGCTCTTTAATCAGAATACATAGTTGAATTGAGTAAGAAAAGAAATGATGGTTGACTCATTCAAGTGAGAAATCGGATCAAGAAAACACCGCCCAAATAAGCTTCGCCATGAGTGGATCAGGTCCTTTAAGGCGATCCCGCGAAGCCGGTCCCCGGTGTCTAAGATCCTATCTGACTATTGAGGAGAGCTGATCTTCACGACGAACTTTTGTTGATAGTGCTTTGCTTAACACTAAGAAGTTCGATCATCAAACTACGAGATAAACATCTTGCGGGCAGTTGTTGTGAACAAAGGAATGAATCTTTGGGTTTCCTCTCAACAACAGAATTTTGTTCAGGAGTTTCAGGGCAAGAATGATAAGAAAGAATGCCTTTTTCTTGAAAAAGAGTGTGAAATTTGAGTTCATGAGCATTATCGGCTCTAACAGCTTTGGCTACCCTTTTGTATTGAGTTTCTATGAGCTTTAGAAACCCTGGGAAGACAGTGAGAACCTCACTTTTACTTTTGAGAAGATAGACCCAAGTAGCCCTTGAATGATCATCCACTATGGTTCAAAAATATCGAAAACCTTCTGTTCTGAGGTTTCAACTGAAAAAGGGCCCCAAATGTCAATGTGAATCAGATCAAAAGGTTCATCACAAATGTTATTATGAGATTGAAAAGGTAAGTGTTTTTGTTTAGCCAAAGGACATATTTTACAAATGGTCTGATTGACCTTTTTATTCTTATGAGTAGGGAGTCAATCTGAAAGGATAGCAGTTTTAGAAGAAGAAGGATGGCCTAGCCTGTTATGCCAAGTGTGAGAATCTGCAATAACAGAGGCACTAAAAAAAGTAGTACCTGAAAGAGATGGATCAGAATCCAAAACATAGAGGTTTGATACTTCACATAAATTTTAATTTTTACGAATTCGTCTTTCTAAATTCAACTATTAGCATAGCATTAAGTAGTAAACATTTTACACTAGGAGCTGCGCCCATACCACACACATACATGCAAACATAAGAAATCAAACAAAGACAAAGAAAAGCTATTTCTAGTATACTTCTTCACTTCAGATAATCCAACCGAGATGTGATTGCGATGATGCTACCAGAAGGAGGTGATGTCTTCGCGCTACGATCGAAAGATCAAGAATAAAATAATGACTTTTCGAGGAATCATGTTAACGAAACGAATCCAACAGGCTTGACCGCATACCTACTCCTGAAAGGAGTCAAGCTTATTACTTTTAGTTACTAGTTATAGTTATCCCGGGTAAGCATACTTTTTAGTAGTTTCAGTGTATTCAACTCTTATCTATAGAAAGCGAGCGGAGTCCAGTAGTGAAATTACTTTATTTAGTAAATGAATACAGTGTCTACTAAGGAAAGTTAGAGGTAAGGCGGGAACAGCTTCCATCTTTATCTTTATTAAGCTGGAAAATAGAAAGCCGGGGCTCCACGAAACTCGCTAATAGATAGAAATTTTATCAGGGAAAAAGAACATCTATCTCCGGTCTTGTGGAACTTCTGTCGTCCCGTTCATTGTGCTTCCTCGGCCCTGCTAGCCATTTGCTTGCTCGAACAACTGGAAGTCCCCCCACCCCATTCTTTGCCTCATCCTGGGGAGCGGTTTGTTGCCATTTAAATCCCTTGTTGAAGGGGCTGGCTTACCAAACCAACTTACCAAATCGACTCTCCCTCTACTCTCTACCTTTCTTCCCTACAAACTCTTAACCTCAATCCAGGGCTAAGGGGACTAACAACTGGCTTCCCATCACTAACCAGCTAACCTCCTTAGAAAAACTCTATCCCCTGTTTCAAGTAACCTTAATCTAGGGCTAGGGGAACTAGGGACAGACCTAACTCCCATTCCTCCAATCCTTAACCAACTAATCTAATCTCCTAACCTGGGATTCCTTAACCAACTACCAATTAAAAGATTAAAAGCTCACTGAGAACAGATTTATATAGTTAGAAATTCAATTACTGACCTTTCTCACCCTCGCTCAATTCATTGATAATTTTGGCTCAATTCTTCCATTAGTGAAATGGGAAAGAAAGGCTAAGTCAGGAAGTCCGTAGAGTAGCGGAGCTAATTTCAGGGAGAAATCAATCACTGAAACACAGTATTCGCACCTTACTTGATTCATTCCTTCCACCCGAAAGCCCCTGCTGCCTGCCTGGGATGAGCGTCCTCTGATCTAAATAAGAGCTCCTGTTTGCTTTCTGGCAATGAGCTAGCTTAACCCTGATTGCGACAGGCTTAATACAGTCATGTTGGATCTCCTATTCGTTCTGCTACCAGGAAGAGAAAGAAAGACTGATTGCGACAGCTCAACCGGATGAGACATCTCTTATTTACAGAACTGTGCCAACCGTGCTTCCTACCAACTCCGCCAACCCCAGACGGGGATATTGATTTAGCCGCACCTGAACCCGCAACTGCTGCCTCTACTCCGCTTACTTCTTGTGCCGACTTCGACTGCCTTATTTCGGGTGAAGAGTAAGGGGTGGTAGGCTTAGTAGGGCTCGAACCTACAATATAACCGTTATGAGCGGTACGTTTCAACCAATTAAACTATAAGCCCCTACGGATCTCTACATGCAATTTGCTCACTTCGGGAAGAGCGGACGCAAGCAAAGGGGAGGCCTTTGCTCTATCTGCTTCTTCCTCTTCCCAGGAATGCCCAATTAGATAAAATAATGATTTTCTTATTGTTTATAGATAGATAATCTTATATATCTATTATTTATAATAATAATAAAATAAAGCAAGCGGTCCTTTCGCGACTCAAACTGCCGGTACGCTTTCCGGCTCGCAACGACTCAAACGGGCGGGGGCTCTCTATTTGCTTGCAATGCCGGTTGTTCGCGTTTAGTTAAAAGTAGAAGTAGAGGGCGCCCTTTTCCCCACACTTAAAAAAAGTATAAAAGTCTAAAGTACATAAAAAGTAAGAAAGAAAAACTTAGTTACGGGAACATCCAACAGAACCTTGTGAATAATTGTCGATGAAAATAACATAGTACTTCAAACCTTGAACAGAGGAGAGGTAACTGGGGCAGGTCCCAATACCAATAAGTAAGAGTTCATCCGTTCTCAAGGAAGTAAAGCTTGATAACTAGAGCTAGAGAAGGGTAGTCTGCTACTCTTTGCAATCTGACAGAATTAATAAATTCCAGAGACTTCTCTTTATTTATAGACTTCCGCCTATACTATAGCGAGATGGATTTCCCACAACAGAATCAGAGCTTCTTTTCTTGCTTCCAACCGTTCGCTCTCTCTTCTATATCTATATAGAAAGGGAAGTGAACCAGTTCCTAATCAGAGTCTTGCTTCGCCTGTCGACTCACTCTCTTTAGAACAGATTTCAAGAGATGCTGGCTCCTTCAACTATAAAGAAATCCGATTAGTCTTGCTGGCAGCTAGGTTATAGAATAAGGATAGCTCACAAGCTTAAGGAGGCTTCATACGTCGATAAACAGAGAGAGTCACAGAAGCTCCGCTGATTGAAAGATGCGCTCTGGACATAATGTCTAAGGTGAGATTCCTTCTTTGGTTATTATCAGAATATGGAATCACGTAGTGTACCTTGTTCTAGGGAAAATAAGATCTAAAAGGGTGGTGAGAAAGGAAGGAATTAGAACAAGATTGGTTGATCGAAAGGAAAGAACAACATCCAAAGTACGATCTCGAGCTACTAAAGCTGGTTTAGAAGGGTCCACAAAGCCAAGAAATCAAACTCCTAGCTCAGAGAGCACAAATCCTTGATCAACTAGCCTAGCAAACAACTCAGAAATCAAGAGCATCGCTAACAAGAGGATGTGGCCAATTACCAGTTGGCTTGGAGCAAAGAGAGAGAGAAAGAGATTCGACTTGTATAAGAGGGAAAGACAAGATCTGAGTAAAGAAAGAGTGCGAGTTAGAGGCGGCTGTGTAAGAGTGTCTCTTTAGGGTTTGTGTAACCAAGCATTCCTAGTTGAGATCCGAGGTAATCTCGGCGAGACGTAGCGTTTCCGGTTTGAAGCGCCCCTTTCCCTTGACTTTGACCGCTATTCTTCCAAAGCAGGAATGCGGGCACCTTTATCAGGAAAAAATACACTACATCCAATGCGGGAGGCTTGCAGACCTTTTCCTGCTTTCTTCAGTATTCCCTTCATACCTCTTTGAGTTAATCCAGCCTTGTGACTTAGCGTTGATGGTAGTACCCCTTGGTTGTGCTTCAACCGTGCCAAGCTAAGAACAATTCAATACCCGTCTACTTTTTGAAAAAAGGAAGATTTCTGCTACCTTCGGAAAACAAGGTCAAAATGACCGGCTTTCGCGAAAGCTACTTTGAGCGGTGCTTCTCCTGTCGACTCATAGAAACTAGAACCAATCTGTTTTGTTCCACTTTGAAGTGAAGCATGACCGGAAAAAGATCAAATCCTTCCCGGCCTTTCTTACCATTATTCCATGCTAGGATCGGCTGCTTCCTCTCCTTTCAGTCGAGTTACTAAAGTACCTCTTCTGAAAGCATTTGAGACTTCTCGTGCTGAAAAAGATAATTTCATTGACCTACGGCACGGAAGGAAAGCACCGCTGCTAGCTCGCCTTGTCCACGGAACTTATCCTGTTGAGAATCCTATCTTGCTTGACTGCGCTGGGAAGTCTTTCCTTAAAGCATTGATTTGACTTGGAGTATCCGCTTAAGTGAGAAAAGGAACTTGATTTAGCTTGAACCTTGAGCCGTAGAAGAGGACCTTTCAGAAGGACGGCTGGCTTTAGCCCTTGAGCATGGACGAGAGTGAACCTATTTAAAGGTTTACTGTATCGTTTACTGGTGATGGGAATATGTAATATTGTTGTAGAAGTTTCCAGCCTCACAGGCTTTAGATTGAACTATGGAACCGAGCGAAGACCTTTGAGATTGAGATTCCCCAGTCCACTTATGAAATGGATCCGGATTAACCGCTTTCGAGAGATGTAAAGTCACCTTCGCCTTTGCTTTTCGTATTCTATGCGGCTTTCTCCAACTCTAATCTCAGGTTTTTCCTTCTCTATGAACTTTATAGATTGATCCACAAAGAGATTGTACCTACTTCAGTATAAGTTTATCCTGAACCCTATGGCACTTCGTTGCTTGCTCCAGTGAGCTACCTATTTAATGAAAGGGATATTATTCTCCTTTTTCAGTGTGTGTACACGCTTTCAAGCGGAAAAGATGAACTCAGACTAATAAAAGGAAACGGAACTTAGAAAACAAAACAACTAAGGATGGGCTCTCCGGTGGATGAAACGACCCCTAGGAGTCCCTCCGATTGGGTGAGGGCGAAGCAAATCTACAATCCTTATGGGAGGATGGGAGGCCTACCACAAATATGGGGATGAAAACAGGCAAACGGTCTCATACGTCGTAAATAAGCATTCTTAATGTCAAGTTGGTAGATAGGCCATAGCTGTCGCCAAGTCTATTAGAACCATCACAGTTTCAAATTTAGTAAGCGAAGGTCTCTTTATCATCCTTCCCAATCACTTGCGTCTACCCTTTAGCTACTAATGACGCTTTCTATCTCTCAATAGAACCATCAGGATGAGACTGGATCTTATACATTAGAGCCTATAAGCCTTTGTATTAGGTGGTAATGTCCGAAGTCTTCTTGGATTTGAGTGCACCAATTTATTTTTGCATGGCCTCTTTGGTCTCATTCTTTTTCTGAGAAGAAGGTTCAGAGACAGCAAGAAGATTGTTCAAAGAAGCTAGATAGTCTGCTGGGAATGTGTGTCTATTATGCAGAGGAATTGAAAGAGAATGTGAACAGAGAATCAACATAAAGTTTCCCTTCTTCTTTGGTACCGTAGAAGCTTGGCGATGTGAAAAGATAGAATTCTTGAACGAGCGAAGAAGCAATCGGGGCAGCGTATAGCCTTAGTCACGCGCATCCCTTTCCTGCATAAAGATGAGCTAGATAGCACGGCTTTGAAAGAAAGATATCTGAGGCAATTTTCCATTCACCTTTTCTTGCTGGTCAAGATAGTAAGCCGAGACTTCTGTAGTAGCTTTCTGTTGATTGGATAAGGAGTCAGTTGAAAGTGGTGAATAAGACCTGCAAATCCCCCTCTAAATGGTTGCCTTTTTTCATTTTCAATCTGTAAATTCATGAAGTCAAGAAGTGTAGCCGAATCAAATAGTTGGCTCTAGTCTAATTGACTACTTGGAAAGAAAAAAGTGATTTAGTGAAGTCTCTTTGATGCGCTACGAAGGTCAAGCAGGAAACAGGGGAGCCCTTTCGACCTAAGCCAGGCTAATAGGTTGGTTGAGTGACCAGGAGAGTAGACCAGAGAAAGGTTATGTAATAGAGGCAATAGTGAGCCCCGAAGAGTGCTTTTCTATTCTTCCCCTTATTCGCTACGTATTCCTTTCACTGGGATTTTTCATCGCTCCTAATACTACGACAAGGCTCGCTTATGGCTCGCTCCCGTGGCTCTAGTAGTCCATTTTATTCAGAATTCTTCTTTCTTTTTGTTGATGGTGCGTTGGAAGGGACGAAAGGAGCTAGTGAGCAATGACATCCGCGCGGGGAATAGGCTTGCTTCTTCCTAGCGATCGGGCGGTCCTCCCTCTTCCTGTTCACCGCCGGTTCGCCCACTGCTGCTTTCATAGATGTCGTGCGAAGGGACAGAGCTAATGGATGCCTATTCCGTTCTCCTGCTCCTGCTCCAGCTCAAGAGTTCAAACGGACAGAAGAGAGTCCTGCTACCGAAAAAAAAAGTGCATAATATTGGATTCAAACAAATGGGATTTATTCACGAATACGATTTCTATTGATTGAAAGCTTTCCTATTACTGATGGCAGGCGGGCGAGACGGAGACCGTCGAAGAAGTGCCTTGACGCGCCGCAGCCACTACTTTGACTCCTTTTATGCAATTATGAACTCCACGGAACTTTCTCGATTCCAACGCAACTTATCCTTTTGGAGCTGACGTAACAAACTAGGCAAGCCTCCCAACGAAGCCAACATAAATCCTATCCGAATAAAAAAAATAAAAGGCAGTTTCATTATGGTGGTATACCAACCTCCTGTTCTGGAACTTCCAGTTCCAATCGAAGCATATAGATCCGTAAATAGATTTGTATGTATAGCCACTTCAGCCGTGCTCGTCCTTTCTCGAAAGTATCTTTTTTCTGGGAACATGGTTAACCAAAAATTATTATGTTTGCGATTCTTCATCCACCAATGCAGAAAATGCTCAAGTTTTCCATTCTTATATGAGGCCGGAAAGTTTATTAGCAAGAGGTCGG